AAGGAATAAATAAATTAATCAAATTCCGGGAGGCTTCATGAAGTGCTTCTTTAGGAGTTAAACTTCCATTTGTCCATATTTCTAGAAAAAGAATCTCTTGTTTTTCATTCCCATTCCCATAAGAATGAATACTATGATTCGCGTTTTGAACAGGCATGAATACAGCATCTATAGGATAACTTCGGTCTTCAAAGTTATTTGACATTTTTAGACTATATCCGCGATCCCTCTTGATTTTTAATCCAATACACAAATCTATTGGTTCCGTTAAGGTAGCGATATGCTGTGTATTATCAATGATTTCCACAGAGGGCGGTAAAATTATGTCTCGAGCAGTTATATATCCGGGACCTTGGACACAAATAAGCGCGTTGCGCATTCCATATAGATTACTTCTTAATACAATCTCGTTCAAATTCATTAAAATTTCATGTACTGATTCTTGAATACCTACTATGTTAGAATAGTCATGTGGTATGTTCTCAGATTTTGCACGTGTAATACATGTTCCTTCTATTTCGCCAAGTAAAGCTCTTCGCATCGCAATGCCTATTGTATCGGCTTGACCTTTCATAAGTGGAGACAGAATAAAGCGTCCATAATAAAGACGCTTACTGTCTCTTCTTGATTCAACACACTTCCACTGTAGTGTCCGAGTAGATACTTTGACTTTCTCTCGAACCATAGTTATTTTATTTGATCAGATCATTGAATCGTTTATTTCTCTTGAAACCCTTTCATCCTTTATTTAGTTCTATACACGTCTTTTTTTAGGGGGTCTACAACCATTATGTGGCATAGGGGTTACATCTCGTACGAAACTTAAAAGTATACCGCTTCTACGAATAGCTCGTAATGCTGCATCTCTTCCCAGTCCAGGGCCTTTTATTCTTACTTCAGCTCGTTGCATACCTTGATCCACTACTGCTCGAATAGCATTTCCTGCTGCGGTTTGAGCAGCAAAAGGTGTTCCTCTTCTTGTACCCCTGAATCCACAAGTACCCGCGGAGGACCAAGAAATCACCCGACCCCGTACATCTGTAACGGTCACAATGGTATTGTTGAAACTTGCTTGAACATGAATAACTCCCTTTGGTATTCTACGTACATTTTTACGTGAACCACTACGTGTATTTTTACGTGAACCAATTCTTAATATAGGTTTTGCCATATTTTTTCATTTCACAAGAAATATATGGATATATCCATTTCATGTCAAAACAGACCTTTTTTTTACCAGCTCCTTGGAAGTACCTTTTACTTTCCTTTATTTCCTTTAGTAAGATTATCCTTGTCTTTGTTTATGCCTCGGGTTGGAACAAATTACTATAATTCGTCCCCTCCTACGGATTAGTCGACACTTTTCACAAATTTTACGAACGGAAGCCCTTATTTTCATAGTTGTTATTCCTTAATTCTCTGAATATACTTATTGTTGGACGAAAAAAAGGTTTCTTGATATTTTTGAATCTTGAATAGTATCTTCGTGAAAGGAATGTTGAAATTGAAAAAACCACTTACTCATTTAAATCCTTGTTATGGAGTCTATAAAATGGCTGTCCCCTGATTAACTTATACTTAAGAACTTACTAAAATTTTTACCTTTTTATCCTAAAGGTATACCTATCAAAAATATGTCGAATCCTTTCATAAGTATGACCTAAAATCAACCAAATCTTTAGTATCTAAAAAAATAGAACCGTGCCGTTCGGAAGTGATTCAGAAAGAAAACTTTCATTAATTCATTTTTTTTCTTTAATTTCATTCGAGGTAAAACATTCTAAACTTTTTTAGCAGGGTTGGTATTACACAACCCCTTTTTTTTCACAAATGGTAAGTTCCGGATATCCAATTTTTATATTAGAAGGATTACCATACATAACACAAAATTTCTCCGCCGATTCTTTTTAGTCGAGCTTCTCGGTCTGTCATTATACCTTGAGAAGTCGAAAGGATTACAATTCCTATTCCGCCTAAAATTCGTGGAATTCGTTGAGAGTTAGAATAGATTCGTAGACCCGGTCGACTTATTCTCTTTAAATTTAAAATAGTTTTATAGGATTCTTTCTTATTTCGTCTATGTCTTAGGGTTAAAATCAAAAAATATTGGTTGTTTTCACGATGTTTCCTTACGTTTTCGATAAAACCCTCTCGTAAAAGTATTTTAACAATGCTTTCGGTGATGTTAGTTGAGCCTATCCGAACCGTTCCTTTTCTATTCATGTCAGCATTTCGTATAGAGGTTATTATATCAGCAATAGTGTCTTTCCCCATGATAAGTTAAAATTCCTTATTGTTCTATAATTTTTATATAATCAACATGTTCTTTTTCTTTTATTTATATATAGATATAGACGAATTATATATTAATATATGAATTAAATTATTAATATTTAATTATTAAGGGTATATACGTGATACACAATCTATTAATTAATTTTATTTTAATACCATTTTTTTAATCCTATCCTATACTAACTATCGATATTTAGGTCTTATAATACCTCAGGAGCTAATGAAACTATTTTAGTAAAGTTTAATTGTCTCAATTCCCGTGGGATTGCCCCAAAAACTCGAGTTCCTTTTGGATTTCCTTCTTGATCAATGACAACTGCGGCATTGTCATCATATCGTATTATCATCCCATTGTTACGTTTGAGTTCTTTACAAGTACGTACAATTACAGCTCTGATCACTTCTGATCTTTCTAGAGGAGTATTTGGTATTGCTTCCTTGATTACAGCAACAATAACGTCACCAATATGAGCATATCGGCGATTACTAGCTCCTATTATTCGAATACACATCAATTCTCGAGCCCCGCTGTTGTCTGCTACATTCAAATAGGTTTGTGGTTGAATCATATCATTTTTTTGTATCTCTTCTTTTAATGCAAAGGACGAAGTAAAAAAATATTGTTTGTCAAAAAAAGAAAACTTAGAATCTTTTTATCCTTAAATGTTATTTAGCTTTTTTATTCTATATTCCTATTCAGAAATAATGAATTGGGTTTTTATAGGCATTTTTGATGCCGCTATTGAAATAGCTTTTCTGGCTATATTTTCGGGTACACCACCCATTTCATAAAGGATTTTACCTGGTTTAACCACAGCTACCCAATACTCTGGGGATCCTTTCCCAGAACCCATACGCGTTTCCGCCGGTCTTACTGTAACTGGTTTGTCTGGAAATATACGTACCCAAATTTTTCCACCACGTCGTACATTTCGTGTCATTGCTCGTCGCCCCGCTTCTATTTGTCTAGATGTGATCCAAGCGGGTTCAAGTGTTTGAAGAGCATATCTGCCAAAACAAATACGATTCCCACGAGAAGATATTCCTTTTAGTCTTCCTCGATGTTGTTTACGAAATCTGGTTCTTTTTGGGTTATAGTTGATGGGTTTTTTCTAAATTAGAAATTCCATCTCTACTACAGAACTGAACGTGAGAGTTTCTTCTCATACAGCTCCTCGCGAATAAAAGGACTAAAAAAGCTTGTATTAAGATATAGATGTAGTTAATGATTAATCCTATTAATCATGGTATTTTTTTTAATTAAATCTGATCTCTTCTAAATTTGTGTATGTTTTTTTCGAAATGGAATCCAAGATTAATTCTATTTCTATTTATTTAAAAATAACGTAATATTATCATCTCGAATGTAGTTTTGGTTAGAGTTAGAATATTCTAACAAATCCTTATTTTCTTTTATCTTTTTCATTTTTTTTTTTTTTTTTCTTTTTTTTCATATTTTATTACTTTTTTTTAAATAAAAAAAAGTAATTTTTCGCCGGCGAATATTTACTCTTTCAATATCTATTTAAGTTTGATGTTTATCCCACGAGGTTTCAGACTCAAAATCAGAATAGATAATAAAGTTTCTGGTTTATTCCGCCATCCTGTCCAATGAATTACAAAGATTTGTTTTTCACTAGAATCCTCTATATTCATGGGTTCCGTCGTTCCCATCGCTTCTTGATTAATCATTAGGACCGAATTCTACAATGGAGCTCTTACATGAAACTTTTAATTTCATTTTTTAATTTATTTTTGAGTCAATTTTCTCAGTTTTTATTGGCTCAAGGCTCTTAATTTTTTGTTTTCGGAACAGATTTATCTAATTATTATGAATGAATCTGTATTGATGCTGTATTACATTGCTTTTCTTACAGTGACCTCATAGACTTTCCAAATTGGAATTATATATCATTAATATTAAATTTTTTCTCTCTTTCTTTCATCCTTCCATTTATCCGCATATTTTTCGATTACCTTTCATAACTTATAATCATATTTCTTTATTCTTTTTTTTTTTTCAGTTGCTACAATGATATGATCAGCCTATCATATCTTGACTGATTTTTTTGGATCCAGATAATGCGAAGCAATGAGTTGCTTAGGTTATTTATTAATGCTATAGTTATTAGTTACTCTTTCTTATAGGTAAGTTCTTTTTTTTTTTTTTTTATCTTAATCTAATCGAATCCTAAACCAACGAGTCACACACTAAGCATAGCAATTATATCAAAGGAGTTTTGATGGAAATTTTTATTCAACCTTATAGAATTGCTGATTTTTTTCTTAAACATAAAAAATAAGACTGCAATTTTTTTATTACTGTATAGTGTTATACTACATAGTTTGCGTTTTTTATCGTTGGATAAAATGTAAAGACAAATAAAGGTTTTTTATTCTTCGTCTACGAATATCCAAATTTTTATTCCTAAGACCCCATAAATAGTTCGAACTGTATAGGAACAATAATCAATTTTAGCTTCAATTGTTTGTAAAGGAACTCTGCCTTCTCGGATCCATTCAACACGTGCAATTTCTTTTCCGTCGATACGTCCTGCAATTTGTACTTGAATTCCTTTTGTATTCGCCTGTTCAGTTAATTCAATAGCTTTTTTCATTGCTTTTCGAAAAGAAACGCGATTTTTTAATTGGCCGGCTATAAATTCTGCAAGAATATTAGGATGTCCATACGGGTTGGAAATTCT